AAAAAGCGGTTAATCCTGCCGTAGAATAAGCTATTATTGCAAAAATTGGTGAATACAACCAACTATCATTAAGAATTTCATCTTTGGACCAAAAACAAGCCAGAGGTGGAATACCACAAAGAGAAAGTGTACCTAATAAAAAAGACGTTTTTGTAATTGGTACATGTTTTTTTAAACCACCCATAAGAACCATATTCTGACTTTTATCTGGAGAATATCCAACAATAGCTTCCATCGAATGAATAATAGATCCAGATCCTAAAAACAACAATGCTTTCGAATAAGCATGAGTAATCAAATGAAATAAAGCAGCTCGATAAGAACCCATACCTAAAGCTAACATCATATAACCCAATTGAGACATTGTAGAATAAGCTAAACCTCTCTTAATATCTTTTTGAGCAAGAGCTAAAGTAGCTCCTAAAAATAATGTTATTATACCTATCAAAGATATTATATTTAATATGTAAGGTATAACTATGAAAAGAGGAAGAAGCCTAGCTACAAGAAAAATCCCTGCTGCTACCATGGTAGCAGCATGTATAAGAGCCGAAATAGGGGTAGGCCCTTCCATGGCATCGGGTAACCAGACATGAAGGGGAAATTGAGCAGATTTAGCAACTGCGCCGGCAAATAAAAGGAAGGCACAGAAAGTAACAAATAAAGTATTAACTTCATTATTATAAACCAAATTATTGAATATTTCAAACAAATCTCGAAATTCAAAACTACCTGTTATCCAATAAAAACCTAAAATTCCTAATAATAACCCAAAATCCCCGACACGATTAGTTACAAACGCTTTTTGACAAGCATTTGCCGCACTGGGTCGGGTGAACCAAAAACCTATTAATAGATAAGAACACATTCCAACCAATTCCCAAAAAATATAAATTTGTATTAAATTAGAACTAGTAACTAATCCCAACATTGAAGTATTGAAAAAACTCATATAAGCAAAAAATCTCACATATCCCCGATCATGAGACATATAATTGTCACTATAAATAAGAACAATAACCCCAACACTAGTGATTAATATTGACATAATAGAAGTAAGTGGATCAACCAAGGAGCCGAACTCTAAAGAAAAATCATTATTGATGGTCCAAGACCATACATATTGATAGACAGAATTGTTATTTAGTTGCTGAATAAAGAAATGGGCTGAAAAAAGCAAAACTATACTTAATAATAAAACACTCGGAAAAGCCCACATACGGCGAAGATTTTTAGTTGCCGTTGGAAAAAGTAGAAGCCCTGCTCCTATTAACATAGGAACTGGAAGTGGAATGAACGGTATGATCCATGAATATTGATATGTATATTCCATATAAAAATAAATAAAAAATTATCTTAATTAATTGTTTCTGATTCACCAGTTCTTATTTCTTTTCTTTTGAAAGCGGTCGATTAATAAAAAAATTTTTATATATAAAATAAAACTTAAATAGAATTTTCCAGCCTTAATTTTTCGTAATCTTTTCAAACTACTTCAAATATTTCAAATGAAGATGAAGAATTAGGGTTAGTCAAATGATATGAAGAAGTTACGAGTGAAAAATAAATATGTACTTTAATTTATTATTAGTTTATTATTAAATTTATTATTAATATTGTTAATATTGAATTGAATTATTAATATGAAATTAAAATTTTTAAATAAAATTTTATGAAGATAAAAATAAAAACGAAAAATTGCAATTTAGATCTAATTATTACGTATTACAATAATTTATTTATACCTATAGAACAAGGATAAATAATGACAGCAAAAAAGTAGTTAATAGGAATCATAGGGCCCATAACTTGACTCATAAAACCTATTTCCCATAAAAAAACCTATTTATTGCAGTTTGGTTCGGTTATTCCCAATCATTAACTAATGCTTATAGATGTCTTTCACATCCAACCGATGAACCTATTATAATTTAAATAATTTAAAAATGGCAGTTCCAAAAAAGCGCACCTCGAGTTCAAAAAAACGTATTCGTAAAAATATTTGGAAAAGGAAAGGGTATTGGGCAGCATTGAAAGCTTTTTCGTTAGCGAAATCGCTTTCTACCGGTAACTCAAAAAGTTTTTTTTGTGTGACAAATAAATAATCAAACAATAGACTAAATAATGTGAATCGGTCTAATTTTTGTTAGAATGTATTTCTAAGGTTTTTTTTCTAAAATTTAAAAGTTATCAAGACTATAAATAATATTAATCTAATAATAATAGATAATAATCTAAATTAAAAATAAAATTATTTACATTCTCTAATGTTTTAACCTGATCAATAACAATATAAAACGGTATTTTTGTTTGAAAAAGGAATAAACGCAAGTACAAGGTTTCACCTTTTGTTTTGGTATGTTTTATCATTTTCAAGATGGGGATTCTCACCTTCCCCATCGACTTGACTCGATAATCAATTTATTTTTTAGTTCGATCCATGGATCGAAGTCAAAGGAGACCATAAAGTAATAAACTACGAAACGAAAAACCCCGTTGTTACTTAAGTTAAAAAAAGGAATACTCTAAATAAAATAAATAATAAACAAAAGATAAGATTATAAGAATAATTTATTAACGAAAACGTTTAGATTAAATGCCTAATTTTGAAACAAATTTTTAGTCATCAATTTTGATGTTTTCTAAAAAAAATATTGAATTAATCCCCTCAATCTCGACAATTGAATAAAAACAGGTTATTATGATTTCGAATAAGCCGCTATGGTGAAATCGGTAGACACGCTGCTCTTAGGAAGCAGTGCTAGAGCATCTCGGTTCGAGTCCGAGTGGCGGCATGGCTTTTTCTAAAAGAGTAAGCCCTATAATGAATTCAATTCGCTATTTCAATTCCTATAATGGGGGCCCCCTTTTTAATAAATTTTATGATATTTTCAACTTTAGAGCATATATTAACTCATATATCCTTTTCGATCATTTCAATTGTAATTACAATCCATTTGATAACTTTATTTGTCGATGAAATCGTAGGACTATATGATTCATCAGAAAAGGGGATGATCGCTACTTTTTTCTGCATAACAGGATTATTAGTTACTCGTTGGGTTTATTTTGGGCATTTACCATTAAGCGATTTATATGAATCATTAATTTTTCTATCGTGGGGTTTTTCCATTATTCATATGATTCCGTATTTTAAAAAACAGCAAACCCATTTAAGCGCAATAACGGCGCCAAGTGTTATTTTTACCCAGGGTTTCACTACTTCAGGTCTTTTAAATGAAATGCATCAATCCGCAATATTAGTACCGGCTCTCCAATCGCATTGGTTAATGATGCACGTAAGTATGATGGTGTTGGGCTATGCAGCTCTTTTGTGTGGATCATTATTATCACTAGCTCTTCTAGTTATTACATTTCGAAAATTCATAAGGATTTTTAGTAAAAGCAATAATTTATTAACTCAGTCGTTTTCCTTTGGTGAGATTCAATACGTGAATGAAAGAAACAATGCGTTACAAAGCACTTCTTTGATTTCTTCTCAGAATTATTACAGATATCAATTAATTCAACAATTGGATCGCTGGAGTTATCGTATTATTAGTTTAGGATTTATACTTTTAACCATAGGTATTCTTTCGGGAGCAGTATGGGCTAATGAAGCGTGGGGATCTTATTGGAATTGGGATCCAAAAGAGACTTGGGCATTTATTACTTGGACCGTATTTGCGATTTATTTACATATTCGAACAAATAAAAATTACGAAACTGTAAATTCTGCAATTGTGGCCTCAATGGGCTTTCTTATAATTTGGATATGCTATTTTGGGGTTAATCTATTAGGAATAGGGTTGCATAGTTATGGTTCATTTATACTACCATCTAATTGAATTGAATAAAGTACTTAACAACCAGAAACCTACGGCAGCATACGTATATATATGAAACCCTTATATAAACCATCAAGAACCATTTGAATCATTCCATATTCCATTACTTGATTCAAATGGTTCTCGAAAATGTCAAAAATATCTGGTTATATGGTTATAATAGAATTCCAACCTTTTTATTTAACTTAAAAGCAGAAATCAGAAAAGACTTTTTTTGTACAATGAACGATTTTTAAAATCATCGGATTTTAAATTTTGATTTATTGACAAAAACTATCTATAAAAAAAATTTGATAGAATAGCTTCGGCCTTGTCAACTGATAATGAGAAAACGAAATCGGGATAAATACCAATACCTATTACAGGTAAAAGGATAGAAATTGAAATAAATAACTCTCGCGGTCCAGAATCAAAAAAATAAGAATTTGGGGCATTAAAAAGCTTGTATCCATAGAACATCTGGCGTAACATAGATAATGAATAAATAGGAGTTAATATCATTCCAATTGCCATTACAAAAGTAATTAATATTTTTGTCATTAAAAGATATTTTTGGCTAGTAAGTATTCCAAAAAAAACTATCAATTCGGCAACAAAACCGCTCATGCCCGGTAATGCAAGCGAAGCCATTGATAAGATACTGAAAGTCGTGAATATTTTTGGAATTGAGATAGCCATTCCGCCCATTTCGTCGAGATAAACAAGTCGTATTCTATCATAACTCGTTCCGGCCAAGAAAAAAAGCGCAGCGCCAATAAATCCGTGAGAAATTATTTGTAAAATAGTCCCATTGAGCCCTGTATCGCTTATAGAACCAATTCCTATAATTATGAAACCCATATGAGATACAGAAGAATAGGCTATTCTTTTTTTTAAATTACGCTGGCCAGGAGATGTTAAAGCTGCATAGATAATTTGAATTGTGCCGACTATCATCAACCAGGGAGAAAATATAGAATGGGCGTGGGGTAATAATTCCATATTGATTCGAATCAACCCATACGCTCCCATTTTTAATAAGATTCCGGCTAAAAGCATACAAGTACTATAATGTGCCTCTCCATGGGTGTCTGGTAACCATGTGTGTAGGGGTATGATCGGTGATTTGACAGCAAAAGCAATAAGAAATCCAATATAGAATATTATTTCCAGTGCTACAGGATATGATTGATTCGCTGATGTTTCAAAATTTAATGTCGGTTCATTGGAGCCGTATAAACCAATACCCAGAACTCCTATTAATAAAAAAACAGAACCTCCGGCAGTGTACAAAATAAATTTTGTAGCTGAATACAAACGTTTCTTTCCCCCCCACATGGATAGAAGTAGATAAACGGGAATTAATTCTAACTCCCACATGATGAAAAAAAGTAAAAGGTCTTGAGAAGAAAATGGTCCTATTTGACCGCTATACATTGCTAACATTAGGAAATGGAATAGTCGGGAATCTCGAGTAACGGGCCAAGCCGCTAAAGTAGCTAAAGTTGTAATAAATCCTGTCAGTAAAATGGGTCCTATAGAAATTCCATCTATTCCCAATCTCCAGTAAAAATCAAAAAAATTGATCCATTTATAATTCTCCGTTAGTTGCATTAACGGATCATCCAATTGGAAACGATAACTGAATGCATAGGTTGTTAGAAGGAGTTCTATTATGCATATACATAAAGTATACCACCGTATTACCTTATTTCCTCGATGAGGAAGAAAGAAAATTAAGGAACCCGCGGATATTGGCAAAACTACAACTAGCGTTAACCAAGGAAAATTATTCATAGTAAAAACAAAATAAACTTGGACCAGAAAAACCCGTGCTCGAAATAAATATATTTTGAGCGCGGGTTTTTGTCGATAAAGGTAAAAAAATCAAATGTATTCGAGTAGGGTTTTCTGGAACGTATTAATAAGCTAGACCCATACTGCGAGTTGTTTCATGCCATAAATAAACGCGAACACTCAAGAAATCCGTTGGACAGGCGGATTCACATCTCTTACAACCGACACAGTCCTCTGTTCTTGGAGCAGAAGCGATTTGCTTAGCTTTACATCCGTCCCAAGGTATCATTTCTAATACATCGGTTGGGCAAGCTCGCACACATTGAGTACACCCTATACACGTATCATAAATCTTTACTGAATGTGACATTGGATCTATAAATTTTTAAACGTCAGAAATTTTCGATCTAGTAAACTTGTAAATGAATCATATATTTAGACACCAGATGAATCAATAATTTACCAGAAATTTTGAAGCAATTTACTTCTGGATCGACCCGTGCGATAGAGCCAAGATACTTTGATTTCTTAAATTTTCGAAAAAAAAATATGAATTAAATTTAATGTATGGTCATGTTAATTCGAATTTATAAATATTGTAATTTCTATGATTAATACTACTTATTCAACAAATTCGATTGATTGATACGAGTTGATTTTCTGTTACGATAAATTGACGAAACAATAGCCAGTCCAATAGCTGCTTCAGCGGCGGCAATAGCTATAACAAAAATTGAGAAAATATTTCCTTTTAATTGCCGGCTATCAAAAAAATCAGAAAATGTTACGAAATTAATATTAACTGCATTTAGTATAAGTTCAAGACACATAAGGGCTCTAACCATATTTCGGCTAGTGATCAAGCCATAGATACCGATAGAAAATAAGTAGGCACTCAAAACAAGTACATGCTCGAGCATCATTGACTAACTCCTGATCAATTTTGATTCATTTCAATATGAACTGAACAACAATTCAACAGATTCAATTGACTAGAATATAAAGTGCGGAACAAAGGAATATGTTGTATTAGTAATATAATAGATTAGATAAAATAATTTTTATTTTGACTTTTAGACATAACCAATTTAAAAATGGAAGATAAAAAAATGTAATAACACAGAACAGAGTTTCATTTTGATTACTGTTGCTAATTCTAGAGATTTATTACTGGCGCGCTACGGCAATTGCGCCGATTAAAGCGACTAAAAGAATTATCGAAATGAATTCAAATGGAAGAAAAAAATCTGTTGATAAATGAATTCCAATTTGTTGACTATTACTTATCAAATCTTGCTCTATAATCTGGTTTGATCTTGTAGTCCAAATAATCCCGTACCATGACGTATCCGTAATAGTAATCATTAGTAAAACAAAAATACTTGTACAAACAGGCAAAGTAATCCCAGCCCCCACAGTCCAAAGATTAAAATCTTTGTAATATTCTGAACCATTCATAAACATCACAGCAAATACAATTAAAACATTTATAGCTCCCACGTAAATAAGAAATTGTGCAGCAGCTACAAAATAAGAGTTTAAAAGAATATAGAATAAGGATATACAAACAAGAACCAGTCCCAACGAAAAGGCAGAATAAATGGGGTTGGTAAATAATACCACACCTATACCCCCTAGTATAAGACCCGATCCCAGAAAGATTAAAAGAAAGTCATGTATTGGTCCAGGCAAATCCATTATATGTAAAATAAGAGATAAATAAATCTAAATGTTTTTCATGACTTTATTGAGACCCGACCAGAGTTTTTTTTTATAATTTTTGAGAAATCCCTAATTAAATCCTAAGAGATGTGACTCAATGTAGGTACAATTGTTGGGCTAATTTTATTCTTTATCTGAATCTGAAGGAATAGTT